ATCTAATTAGAGGAATAATTGGAACTATTATACCAAGCTTTTTGATAACAATTTCGATTAGAAATGTATTTTGCAGCATTTGACTCCGTACCACTGAACGATTTAGCCGCACATTCGAAAAATAGCCTAAAAAGTGAAATGAATGTTCGGATAATTGGTTTATATGGATCGTTCCTGGTTGAGACCAAACATCAAAAAAACATTGCCATAAATGGATAAAATAGTGTTTCCATTTATTCATCAAAAGAGGCGCATTCCTTGAAGCCAGAATGGCTTTTCCTTGATATCTAACATAATGAATGAAAGGATCCTTGAATAAAGTTAAGGTAGGTGAATAATCCTTAGCAAAAACATCTACAAGATGTTCTCTTTTTGCATAAAAAAAAATTCGCTCAAAAAAAACGCTAAAAGATTTTAATCGTAAATGAGAGGATTTGTTACGTAGAAAAAGGAAGATAGATTCATATTCACATACATAAAAATTATAGAGGAACAAGAATAATCTTGGATTACTTTTTGAAAAAGTAGAAATCGATTTTTTTGGAGTAATAAGACTATTCCAATTACAAAAATTATAAAGAAACAATCGTAATAAATGAAAAAAAGGGGAATCTTTCACCCAGTATCGAAGGATTTGAACTAAGATTTCCAAATGGATAGGATAGGGTATTCGTATATCTGACACATAATTTAAATATGTAAATTTATCCTCCAAAAAGGGAAAAATGGAATGAATTGATCGCAAATTATTATAAGATTTTACGATTTCTGCCTCCTCTAAGGAAGAGCTAAATTGTAGGAAAAATGGAATTTCCACTACGACGGCAAAACCGTCTGATATTAGTTGAGAATAAATATTTTTATTATACCCCGAAAATGGATTTTTGTTAGAATCATTAGCAGAAATGATCAAATGATTCTGTTGATACATTCGAGTAATTAAACGTTTTACAATTAGTAAACTAAATTTATTGTCATAACCTACATTTTCCACAAAAATGGATCTATTAAAATTATGACTATAAGCAATTCCATAAATATATTCCCGAAAAATAAGTGGGTATAGGAAGTCCTGCTGGCGAGATCTATCTCGTTCTAAATATACTTGATATTCCTTCATTTTAGAAATTATATTTGGTCAAAGGATCATAGATTCATTGGATTATCAAATGATACATAGTGCGATACAGTCAAAACAGGTTATCTATTCTAATTCAAATAAAAAACGAATATGAATAGATACCTAGAAAACAAGTAAAACCCATCAATGGACTATCTCTCCTCGCTTAATTGTTCTAGGACAACAAGCTAGTTAGAAATCCTTTATTTTTTTGCCCAATCGCTCTTTTGATTTTGGAAAAAAATCTCTTTATCAATATACTCCTTCTTCTACACATTTATCGCTACCCCATAACATAATGAAGAATAGCTAATAGTTAGGACTTATAACAAAAATCCATAATCCATTCGTGGGAAAAACTTTTTCCACAGCAAGCACTAATCTCTTTTTAACGTAAAATTAGATGGGTTAATCATTCAAATTTAAAATGAAAGCTCGTTGCTTTTTGTTTCCCTATAATTGGAACAGCCAAGTTCTATCCCTTTATTAATTCAACCCAACGGAATTCATTTGTTCCGAGCCAAGAATTCAAACAAAAATTAGGACCGGGTCCAATATGAATGAAATATTTTTTGAATTCGCCATTGATACGACATGCTGCTTTTTCCATTCATTCCTTTCTGGATCAGTCGTGGTCTTACAAACCCTACCGATGGTATGGATGAACCAATTAGTTCATAGAAATGTGTAAAAAATGGAGTCGCACTTAAAAGCCGAGTACTCTACCATTGAGTTAGCAACCCTAAAAAATGTGTATATCCAATCGCAATAAATAAAAAAAAAAGAAAATCAAAAATGATAGACTACTTCCTTGTCTGCTACTAGGTTATATATTCTTTTATACATTATTTTATTTAATATTTCTATTTACCTTTGAATCAAAAAAGAACTTCTTGTTTGTCTATATCAAACAAAATCCAACGAATCCACCATTTGATGAAGTCAAAAAAACCTATGTAAGATGAATAAATCGATTCATTTATTCACGATCGGATTATATTTGTTTGATACACTGTTGTCAATATTAGTGTTGAAAAAAGAATACAATCGAGAAAACAAATTCAAAAAAATATGAATTTTCGAATTTTTAAATATTCGAAATTTATTTTTTAAATTTATTATTATTAATTTTTATTTTTTGAATTCTTATATTTAATTCATTATTATATTCAATTATTATATTATGTTATTTATGTTATTTATAATATAATATGTTATTTATATGAATTTGAAATAGAAATTCTATTATATTCCAAATCAAAAAAATTATAGAAATATGAAATAAATCAAAAAATATGAATTAAATAGTATCTCTCCTGTTGTGTGAAATTCACATCGAAAAACGAAATAGTTGTTCTCTCTTATGAACGGAAGAACTTT